TTTTTTTTTTATAAGAAAAAAAATTAAAAACGGTTCATATTTATAAACATATATATATATATATAAATATTTTAATTAATTAATATAATTAATAATTAATTTATATATTTAATTTATTATAAATAATATTAATAAAATAATATTATTTAATTAATTATAAATAATATTAATTAATTAATTATTTCAATGATTATTAATTGATTTATATTGATATTAATTTTTAATATAAATGTTATAAATAAGGAAAGAAAAGAAAATATTTAAAATTTAATAATTTATATTAAATATTTAATATAAAAAAAAAAAAAAACTAAATAAAAAAAAAATAATATTAAATAAAAAAATTTTTTATAGTTTAATAATTTATTATAAATTTATTTTGCATATAAATTGTAGTATAAATTTTTAATTATTTTAATAATAATTAATTAAGTTATATAGCAATTAATATTAAAAATTTAAGAAATTAAGATTTAGTAATATTTAAATTAATAACAAATTTTGTGCCAGCAGTTGCGGTTATACATAAATTAAATTAAATTTTATTAGTAATTAATATATAATATTAAAATTTAAATAAATATAAATTTAGTAGGTGAAATTTTTATTTTATTTAATTTAATTTTTATTTTATAATTTAATAAATTTATAAATAAACTAGGATTAGATACCCTATTATTAAAAATTTAAATTAAAAATACTAAAATAGTATGTAATTATTTATTGAAACTTAAATAGTTTGGCGGTATTTTAGTTCATTTAGAGGAATCTGTTTATTAATTGATAATCCACGAATAAATTTACTTAATTTATAATTTTGTATATCGTTGTTATAAAAATATTTTTATATAATAATAATATTTTAAATTATAAAAAAAAAATTAAATCAGATCAAGATGCAGATTATAGTTAAGAATATAATGGATTACAATAAATTTATTTAGACGAATATTAATTTGTAAAAATTAATTTAAGGTGGATTTAAATGTAATTTTATTTAATTTATTAAAATGATTTAAAATTGAAATATGTACATATTGCCCGTCACTTTCATAAATAAATTGAAATAAGTCGTAACAAAGTAGAGGTACTGGAAAGTGTTTCTAGAAATAACAAATTAGAGCTTGATATAAGTATTTCATTTACATTGAAATGATATTGAAATTTTCAATTAATTTGAGGGGAAAAATTAATAAAATTTATTAAATTAATTAAAGTAGTTTTAATAATAAAATTGGGGGGTTTTAGTATTAATAAAGAAATAATTAAAAATTTTATAGTTAATTAGTATTGTAAAAGAAATTTAAAATATTATGAAAATAAATTTATTAAAAAGTAAATATTATTTATTGTATCTTGTGTATCAGAGTTTATTAATTAAATATTTTAATTTTAAATATTTCTCGAATTTAAAAGAGATAATTAATTATAAAAGTTATTGTTGCATAAATATTTTTAATAGTTAATTAGAAATGAAATGTTAATCGTTTTTAAATATATCTAGTTTTTTTAGAAAAAAATTTAATTTTAAATTTATTTTTAAATTAATTAATTAATTAATTAATTTAAAAATAAAATTTTATATTTTAAGGGATAAGCTTTAAAATTAAATTTTATAATTAAAAAATTTTTATTGAAATTTATAGAGTTTATATTATTTAAAAATTTTAATTTATTATAAATAATTTCATTTATTAATAAAATTTTTTAATAATTTAATTTTTTATAAAAAAATATTATTAAATTATAAAAATTTAGTTATAATGATAAAATTAGTATTAAAATATATAATTTAATGATTAAAATATTTTTTTTTATTAAATTAAATAAAAGGAATTCGGCAAATTTATATATTCACTTGTTTATCAAAAACATGTCTTTTTGAAAATAATTTAAAGTCTAATCTGCCCACTGATAATTTATTAAAGGGCTGCAGTATTTTGACTGTACAAAGGTAGCATAATCAATAGTCTTTTAATTGATGACTTGTATGAATGATTGGATGAAATATATACTGTCTCTTATTTATATTAAGAATTTAATTTTTTGATTAAAAAGTTAAAATAAATTTAAAAGACGAGAAGACCCTATAGAGTTTTATATTTATATTTATTTAAATTATTTTTTAGTTAAGTAATTAGAATTTATATAATATATTTTATTGGGGTGATAGAAAAATAAAATAAACTTTTTTTTTATAAATTCATTAATATATGAGTAATTGATCCAGAAATTTTGATTATAAGAAAAAATTACCTTAGGGATAACAGCGTAATTTTTTTTTTTAGTTCAAATAAAAAAAAGAGTTTGCGACCTCGATGTTGGATTAAGATATAATTTATATGCAAAAGTATAAGGTTTTGATCTGTTCGATCATTAAAATCTTACATGATCTGAGTTCAAACCGGTGTAAGCCAGGTTGGTTTCTATCTTTAATTAAAATAAATATTTTAGTACGAAAGGAATAAGTATTTAAATTAAATTTAAATATATTGAATTTTATTAAGTTTTTTGTAAAATTAAAAACTATTTTGGCAGAAAAGTGTGTTGATTTTAGAAATCATAAATATATAATTAATTTATATAGATAGTAAATGATATATATTGATTTATTATTAATTTTTTTAGGTTATTTAATTTTAATTTTAGGTGTTTTAATTGCAGTTGCTTTTTTAGTTTTATTAGAGCGTAAAGTTTTAGGTTATATTCAAATTCGGAAAGGCCCTAATAAAGTAGGTATAATAGGTATTTTACAACCTTTTTCTGATGCAATTAAATTATTTACTAAAGAACAAACATATCCTATATTTTCTAATTATTTATCTTATTATTTTTCTCCTGTAGTAAGATTTATTTTATCTTTAATTATTTGATTGTTAATTCCTTATTATTTTAATTTAATTAGTTTTAATTTAGGAATTTTATTTTTTTTATCTTGTATAAGATTAGGGGTTTATACTGTTATAGTTGCTGGGTGATCTTCAAATTCTAATTATTCTTTATTAGGGGGATTACGTGCTGTAGCTCAAACTATTTCCTATGAAGTAAGATTAGCTTTAATTTTAATATCTAGAATTATTATGGTAATAGATTTTAATATAATTATTTTTGAGTTTTATCAGGAAATAGTATGATTTTTTTTTTTAATAATTCCTTTAAGTTTATGTTGATTTTCGTCTAGATTAGCTGAAACTAATCGAACTCCATTTGATTTTGCTGAAGGTGAAAGAGAGTTAGTTTCTGGGTTTAATATTGAATATAGAAGAGGGGGATTTGCTTTAATTTTTTTGGCTGAGTATTCTAGAATTTTATTTATAAGTTTATTAATTGTTTTATTATATTTAGGAGGTTATAGATTAAGAGTATTTTTTTATTTAAAATTGAGTTTTGTTTCTTTTATATTTATTTGAATTCGTGGTACTTTACCTCGATATCGTTATGATAAATTAATATATTTAGCTTGAAAAATTTATTTACCAGTTTCTTTAAATTTTTTAATATTTTTTATAGGATTAAAAATTTTATTATAATTTAAATAATTTTTTTAGTATAAATTAATAGAATTTTATTCTTTCTTAAGTTTTCAAAACAAATGCTTAATTAACAAGCTCATTAATTAATTAATTAAAAATTAATTTATCTCAGTAGAATCTAATAATTGGATTAATAATATAATAAGAAAAATAAATAATTGTTAAGATTTGTCCTGTAATAATATAAGGATCTTCAACTGGTCGAGCTCCAATTCATGTTAATAAAATAATGGTAGTTACTATAATTCAAAATAAGATTTGATTAATAGGATAAAATTGAATTCCTTGAATTTTTTTTTTTGATGAAAAAGGTAAAATAATTAAAATTAAAATTGAAAGTACTAATGCAATTACACCTCCAAGCTTATTAGGGATTGATCGTAAAATTGCATAGGCAAATAGGAAGTATCATTCAGGTTGAATATGAACTGGAGTTACTAAAGGATTTGCTGGAATAAAGTTATCAGGGTCTCCTAATAAGTAAGGATTAATTAATGTTAATAAAATTAATATAAATATAATAATAATAAATCCAATTATATCTTTAAATGTAAAAAATGGATGAAAAGGAATTTTATCTAAATTTCTATTAATTCCTAATGGATTATTTGATCCTGTTTGATGTAAAAATAAAAGATGAATTATAGTTATTATTAAGATGATAAAAGGTAAAATAAAATGAAATGTATAAAATCGAGTTAAAGTTGCATTATCAATAGCAAATCCCCCTCAAATTCAATTTACTAAATTGGTTCCTAAATAAGGAATAGCTGATAATAAATTTGTAATTACAGTTGCTCCTCAAAATGATATTTGTCCCCAAGGTAGGACATAACCTATGAAAGCTGTTGCTATTAATAAAAATAAAATAATAATTCCTACTATTCAAGTATATTTTAAATTGAAAGATTCATAATAAATTCCTCGTCCAATATGAATATAAATACAAATAAAAAAGAAAGAAGCTCCATTTGCATGTAAAGTTCGAATTAATCATCCATAATTAACATTTCGACAAATATAATTTACTCTATAGAAAGCTAATTCAATATTAGCTGTATAATATATAGTTAAAAATAATCCAGTGATAATTTGAGTTATTAAACAAATAGCTAATAATGATCCGAAGTTTCATAGTGATGAAATATTTGAAGGAGATGGAAGGTCAATTAAAGAATTATTGATAATTTTAAAAATAGGGTGAGTTTTACGAATTGGTTTAAATTTATTTATCATTAGTTGAATGAGGATCGTAAAGGTCCATAAGAAATATTAGTGATTTTTACAACTGCAATTAAAGTAATAAATAAATAAATAATTAATAAAATTATAATTAAAAATGTTTGATTATTATATAATTTGGATATATTAATTTTATTTTCATTATTAAAAAATAAAAATATATTAAAAAAATTATTTATTTCTATATTATTAATATTAAGATTTATTCATGATAAGTTATTTATAAATATTATTCTTATTAAAATAATTAAAAATAAATTTAAAATATAATAAATATTTATAAAAAATGATGTTTTAAAAATTTCATTTGATGCAATTCTTCTAACATAAATAAATAGAACTAAAAGACCTCCTAAGAAAGTTAAAAATAAAATATATGAAAATCAGTAAGTTTTGATAATTATTCTTGAAATTAAGCATGTTAAAAGGGTTTGAATTAAGATTATTAATCCTATGGATAAAGGATTATTTAAAAAAAATATAATTAAAGAAATAGAAATAATTATACAAGTAAAAAATATTTTTATAATTTCAAAGAATAGTTTAATAAAAATAATAATTTTGGAGATTATTGATAAAGATAAATTCTTTTTCTTTGAAGTTTTTAAAGAATATTCTTATTTTAGGTTTACAAGACCAATGTTTTAAATTTAAACTATAAAAACTAATGATAATTTTTTTAAATATAGGTATTTTAATTATAGTTATATTTATTTTTGGTAATATGATTTTTGTGTCTAAGCATAAACATTTATTAATTGTATTATTAAGTTTAGAATTTATTGTTTTAAGAGTTTTTTTTTTTATAGTTATTTTATTTAGTTATATTGAATATGATATATATATATTAATAGTTTTTTTAGTATTTTCTGTTTGTGAAGGTGCTTTAGGTTTATCTATTTTAGTTTCTATAATTCGAACTCATGGAAATGATTATTTTCAAAGTTTTAGATTATTATAGTATAAATTATTAATTATAAAAATAATTTATTAAATTAATTAAGATAAAAATATGATAAAGTTTTTATTTATAATAATTTTTATAATTCCTTTTTGTTTTAATGTACAAATATATTGAATGGTTCAAATATTATTATTTTTAATAATATTTATATTTATAAATTTAATAGTTAGTATTGAAAATTGTTGTAATTTAAGATATATATATTCATGTGATATTTTATCTTATGGTTTAATTTTATTAAGAATTTGAATTTGTATTTTAATGATTATAGCAAGAGAGAATTTAAATAAAATAAATTTTTATTTAAATTTTTTTATGTTTAATTTAATTTTTTTATTAATTATATTATATTTAACTTTTAGAGTAATAAATTTATTTATATTTTATTTATTTTTTGAAGGTAGATTAATTCCTACATTGATATTAATTATTGGTTGGGGTTATCAACCTGAGCGAATTCAAGCTGGTTTATATTTATTATTCTATACTTTATTTGTTTCTTTACCTTTGTTATTGGGTATTTTTTATATTTTTTATTTTATAAATACAATTATAATTTATTTTTTAAAATTTTATAATTTTGATCTTTATTTATTATATTTTTGTATATTGATAGCATTTTTAGTAAAAATACCTATATATTTTGTTCATTTATGATTGCCAAAAGCTCATGTTGAAGCTCCTGTTTCAGGTTCAATAATTTTAGCTGGAATTATATTAAAATTAGGGGGTTATGGTATAATACGGGTTATAATTATATTACAAAGATTAGGTTTAAAATTTAATATTATTTGGATTATTATTTCATTAATAGGGGGGTTTTATATTAGATTAAAATGTTTTTGTCAAGTTGATATTAAATCATTAATTGCTTATTCTTCTGTTGCTCATATAAGATTAGTAATTTCTGGAATTATAACTATTAATTATTGGGGATTTATTGGTTCTTATATTTTAATAATTGGTCATGGATTATGTTCTTCTGGTATATTTTGTTTAGCTAATATTAATTATGAACGTTTAGGAAGTCGAAGATTATTTATAAATAAAGGAATAATAAATTTTATACCTTCAATAAGTTTATGATGATTTTTATTAATATCTTCTAATATAGCGGCTCCTCCTTCTTTAAATTTGGTTGGTGAAATTAGATTAATTAATAGATTATTAAGATGATCTTGAGTTTCTATTTTTATATTAATATTAATTTCATTTTTTAGAGCTGGTTATAGATTATATTTATATTCTTATGTTCAGCATGGAAAATATTATATTGGAATATATAGATTTTATATAGGATTATCTCGTGAATATTTATTATTAATATTACATTGACTTCCTTTAAATATTTTAATTTTAAAAATTGATTATGTTATAATTTGATTTTAATATATATATATATATATATATATATATATATATAATTAAATAATTTAATTAAAATATTGATTTGTGGTTTCAAAAATATGATAATATTCATTTTAAGTTATTCAAAAATATTCAATTTGTTTTTTAAGTTTTTTTTTTTTATTTTTTTTTAGTATATTTAATTTTTTTATATTTATTTATTTTATTATAAATAATTTAATTATTTTTTTAGAGTGGGAGATTATTTCTTTTAATTCTTTAAGAATTGTTATAAGAATTTTATTAGATTGAATGTCTTTATTGTTTATAATGTTTGTTTTATTAATTTCTTCTGTTGTTATTTATTATAGTAAAAGATATATAAGTTCTGAATTAAATTTAAGTCGATTTATTATTTTAGTTTTATTATTTGTATTTTCAATAATTTTATTAATTATTAGTCCTAATATTATTAGAATTTTATTAGGATGAGATGGTTTGGGATTAGTTTCTTATTGTTTAGTTATTTATTATCAAAATATTAAATCATATAATGCTGGAATATTAACTGCTTTATCTAATCGTATTGGTGATGTTTTTATTTTAATAGTTATTGGTTGAATAATAAATTTTGGGAGATGAAATTATTTATTTTATTTAGATTTTATAAAGAATGATTATGTTATATCTGTTATTAGTATAATAATTATTATTGCAGCTATAACTAAAAGAGCTCAAATTCCTTTTAGATCTTGATTACCAGCAGCTATAGCTGCTCCTACACCAGTTTCAGCTTTAGTTCATTCTTCTACTTTAGTAACTGCAGGAGTTTATTTATTAATTCGATTTAATTTATTATTAGTTGATACTTTATGTATTAAAATTTTATTATTATTGTCTGGATTAACTATATTTATAGCTGGAATTTCAGCTAATTATGAGTTTGATTTGAAGAAAATTATTGCTTTATCAACTTTAAGACAATTAGGTTTAATAATAAGAGTTTTAAGAATAGGAATACCTGATTTAGCTTTTTTTCATCTATTAACTCATGCTATATTTAAGGCTTTATTATTTATATGTGCTGGTGTAATTATTCATATAATAGGAGATATACAAGATATTCGTTTTATAGGGGGTATTTCTAATTATATTCCATTAACTATTCTTTGTATAAATATTTCTAATATAGCTTTATGTGGGATTCCATTTTTAGCAGGATTTTATTCAAAAGATTTAATTTTAGAAATAGTTAGATTAAGAAATTTAAATTTTTTTATTTTTTTATTATATTATATTTCAACAGGATTAACTATATTTTATAGATTCCGTTTAATTATATATTTAATAATTAATGATTATAATTTGATATCTATTTATAATTTATATGATGAAGATTATATTATATTAAAAAGAATAATAGTTTTATTATTTATAAGAGTTGTTAGAGGAAGATTTTTAAGATGAATAATTTTTTCTTATCCTTATATAATTTATTTATCTTTTAATATAAAAATAATGGTTATTTATGTTAGAATTTTAGGTTTATTTATAGGATTTTTTATTAGAAATATGAATATTTATTCAGTAAATAAATTTTTAATAAGATATGAGATAAGAAATTTTTTATGTTTAATGTGATTTATACCTAGTTTATCTACCTATGGTTTAAATTTTTATTTTTTAAATATAGGTCATATTTTATTAAAAAATATTGATATAGGTTGAAGAGAGTTATATAGTGGTCAAGGACTATTTATGATTTTAAAAAAATATTCTGTTTTTTATAATTTATTTCAAATGAATAATTATAAAATTTATTTATTTAGATTTGTTTTATGAATATTTTTAATTTTTTTTATAATTATTTTATTTTATTTAAATAGCTTATAAATTAGAGTATAATATTGAAGATATTAGGGAGATTAAAATTTAAATCTTTAAATATTTATAAAAAATTTTTTTTTATTTTTACAATGAAAATGTAATGTTTTATAATAAACTATATAAATAAGAAATATTAATGGAATTTAACCACTAAAAATTAAGTTAGCAGCTTAATTTTAAATTTATATTTCTATATTTAAATTAAAAATTTAATTGGAATTAAAAATTCAATTTTATCATTAACAGTGATATACCTCTTTTTGGTTTCAATTAATTAAATAAGGAGTAATTTAAACTCTATCTTTTAAGTCGAAATTAAATGCAAAATTGCTTCTTATTTTATAAGATAAATTGAAATACAATATTTTTTGATTGCAAATCAAATGTTTTATTTAAACTATAATCCTATTTAATTTTAGTAAGTTCAATTAAGTATATTTTGATTTCATTCATGATATAATCCAATTAATAATACAAATAAAAAAAAAAAGCTAATTTTTGATCAAATAATAAAGTTTGTTATTTTAAATAAATTAATAATGGGAAAAATTAATGCAATTTCTACATCAAAAATTAAGAAAATTATAGTAATTAAAAAAAAGTGTAATGAAAAAGGAATTCGAGCTGAAGATTTAGGGTCAAATCCACACTCAAATGGTGAATTTTTTTCTCGATCTGAGAATGATTTTTTTGATAGAATAATAGATAAAAATATTATAATATTGGAGATTATAATAATAATAAAAGAAAGATAAGTAATTAATAAAATTATTTATATTAAAGATAAATTAAACTTTTTGATTGGAAGTCAAATATACTAAATATATTATATAAATTAAATTAATTTCCTCATCAATAAATTGAAATATAAAGGAATAATCAAACTACATCTACAAAATGTCAATATCATGCTGCTGCTTCAAATCCAAAATGATGTCTATTAGAAAATTGGTTATTAATGTGACGAATTAAACAGATAATTAAGAAAATTGTTCCAATTATTACATGAAGACCATGGAATCCTGTTGCTATAAAAAATGTTGATCCATAAATTCTATCAGCAATGGTAAATGGAGCTTCTAAATATTCATAGGCTTGGAGTATAGTAAAATAAATTCCTAAAATAACAGTAAAGAATAATCCTTGAGTTATTTGAGAATAGTTATTATTTATAATAGCATGATGGGCTCAAGTAACAGTTACTCCTGATGTAATTAAAATAATAGTATTAAGAAGGGGAATTTGGAATGGATTAAAAGGAGTAATTCTTGTAGGAGGTCAAATTGATCCAATTTCAATATTTGGGGATAAACTTCTATGAAAAAAAGCTCAAAAAAAAGAAATAAAAAAAAATACTTCAGAAATAATAAATAAGATTATTCCTCATCGTAATCCTTTAGTTACTAAAATAGTATGCTTACCTTGAAAAGTTCCTTCTCGACATACATCTCGTCATCATTGATATATAGTTAAAATTACAATTATATATCCTAGAATTAATAGATTTATATTAAAGTTATGGAATCATTTAATTATTCCTGTAACTAAAGTTATTACTCCAATAGCACCAATAATTGGTCATGGTCTATAATCAACTAAATGATATGGGTGGTTAAAATTATTTTTCATTAATTTACTTCTCTAGAATATAAAGTTCTTAAAATAGCAATTACATATGATTGAATTATTGCTACAGCGGATTCTAATATTAATAATAAAATTTGAATAATAATTAAAATAAAAATTAAATAAGAATTGAAATTAGGTCCAGTTCTTCTTAATAAAGTTATTAATAAATGTCCTGCAATTATATTAGCAGTTAATCGAACTGCTAAGGTTCCTGGACGAATAATATTACTAATAGTTTCAATTAATACTATAAAAGGTATAAGAATATTTGGGGTACCTTGTGGAATTATATGGGTAAATATATGTTGAGTATTATTAATTCATCCATATAATATAAATCTTAATCATAAAGGTAATGAGATAGATAAAGATAATGTTAAATGACTAGTTCTAGTAAAGATATAAGGAAATAAACCTAAAAAATTATTAAATAAAATGAAGGAAAATATGGAAATAAAAATGAAAGTAGATCCATTTGAATTTTTTCCTAATAATGTTTTAAATTCTTTGTGAAGTTTATTTAAAATAAAATTTCAAAAAAAAAGTAAACGATTAGGAATTAATCAGAATGAATAAGGAATAAATATTAAACCAATGAATGTTCTAATTCAATTTAAAGGTAAGTTAAATAAATTTGTAGATGGGTCAAAAATTGAAAATAAATTAGTTATCATTTTCAATTAATGTTATTTTTTAAAAATTTATATTTATTATTATTATTATTGTTATTTTTATTTAAAATAATAAAAATATAATAATTTATAATGTTAAAAATAATATAAATACAAATAAAAAAAAAAAGAGAAAGGATTCAATTAATAGGTATTATTTGAGGGATAAAAGAATATTATTTTTATAATAATTTAAATTTGACATATTTATGTTATTTTTTTAACTAATTCTTTTCATTAGAAGTAATTGCTAATTTACTATAATGTGGTTTAAGAGACCATTACTTGCTTTCAGTCATCTAATGATGAATAATTATTAATTCAATTAATAAAATTTTTAATTGAAATTCTTTCAATTACAATAGGTATAAATCTGTGATTTGCCCCACAAATTTCTGAACATTGACCATAATAAATTCCTGGTCGATTAATAAAAAAATTAGTTTGATTAAGTCGTCCAGGATTAGCATCTACTTTTACACCTAATGAAGGGATGGTTCATGAATGAATTACATCTGTTGCTGTAATTATAATTCGAATTTGATTATTTATAGGTAAAGTAATTCGATTATCAACATCTAATAAACGAAAATTATTTCTATTTATTTCATTAATAGGAGTTATATAAGAGTCAAATTCAATATTTTTAAAATCAGAATATTCATAACTTCAATATCATTGATGTCCAATGGATTTTAATGTAATTAGTGGATTATTTAATTCATCAAGAAGATATAATAATCGTAAAGAAGGTAAAGCAATAAAAATTAAAGTAATAGCTGGAATAATTGTTCAAATTAATTCAATTATTTGTCCTTCTAATAAAAATCGATTAATGTATATATTAAAAAATAATTTTACTATTAAATATCCAACTAAGATAGTAATTATAACTAAAATAATTAAAGTATGATCATGAAAAAAAATGATTTGTTCTATTAAAGGTGAAGCTCCATTTTGAAAATTAAAATTTGATCAAGTTGCCATTTCTAAAAAAAGGATATTCCTTTATAAATGGGGTTTAAATCCATTACATATAATCTGCCATATTAGAAATTACTTAAAATAGGAAGTTCATTATATGAATGTTCTGCTGGAGGAAGATTTTGGTATCATTCGATTGATGATGATAAATTTAAAGAGAATAAAATTATACGTTTATTAATTATTGATTCTCAGATAATAATTAATATTAATATTACTGCTAATAATGAAATATATGATCCTAATGATGAAATAATATTTCATGAAATATAAGCATCAGGATAATCTGAATAACGACGAGGTATACCTGCTAATCCTAAAAAATGTTGAGGGAAAAAAGTTAAATTAACTCCAATAAATATAATGAAAAATTGAATTTTTAATATATATGGATTAAGAGTTAATCCTGTAAATAGGGGATATCAATGAATAAAACCTGCTATAATAGCAAATACTGCTCCTATAGATAGAACGTAATGAAAATGTGCTACAACATAATAAGTGTCATGAAGTGCAATATCAATTGAAGAATTTGCTAACACTACACCTGTTAATCCTCCTACAGTAAATAAAAAAACAAATCCTAATCTTCACAGAATTGAGGGTCTATAATTAATTTGAGTTCCATGAAGAGTAGCTAATCATCTAAAAATTTTAATTCCTGTTGGTACTGCAATAATTATAGTTGCTGATGTAAAATAAGCTCGAGTATCAATATCTATTCCTACAGTAAATATATGATGAGCTCATACAACAAATCCTAATAATCCAATTGCTATTATAGCATAAATTATTCCTAAAGATCCAAATGTTTCTTTTTTTCCTCTTTCTTGGGGGATAATATGAGAAATTATCCCAAATCCTGGTAAAATTAAAATATAAACTTCTGGATGTCCAAAAAATCAAAATAAATGTTGATATAAGATAGGATCTCCTCCTCCAGCAGGATCAAAAAATGATGTATTTAGATTTCGATCTGTTAATAATATTGTAATAGCTCCTGCTAAAACAGGTAAAGAAAGTAATAATAATAAAGCTGTAATTCCTACAGCTCAAACTAATAATGGTATTTGATCAAATGATATACCATTAATTCGTATATTAATGATTGTAGTAATAAAATTAATTGCTCCTAAAATTGATGAAATTCCAGCTAAATGTAAAGAAAAGATTGCTAAGTCAACAGATCCTCCACCATGAGCAATATTAGATGAAAGAGGGGGGTAAACAGTTCATCCAGTCCCTGCTCCATTTTCTACAATTCTTCTTGAAATTAAAAGAGTTAGGGAGGGGGGGAGTAATCAAAATCTTATATTATTTATTCGTGGGAAAGCTATATCTGGTGCTCCTAATATTAATGGCACTAATCAATTTCCAAATCCTCCAATTATAATAGGTATAACTATAAAAAAAATTATAATAAATGCATGAGCTGTTACAATAGTATTATAAATTTGATCATCTCCAATTAATGATCCTGGGTTTCCCAATTCAGCTCGAATAAGTAAACTTAAAGATGTTCCTACTATTCCTCTTCAAATTCCAAAAATAAAATATAAAGTACCAATATCTTTATGATTTGTTGAATAAAGTCATTTTCGCTAAAATAAAATGGCTGAGATTTAAGCGATAAATTGTAAATTTATTAACAAGAAAAAATTCTTTTTTATTAAATTAATTAATTATAATTAATATTAAGCTTTATATTCAAATTAATGATATAAAATTGCAAATTTTAAGGTATAATAAATTATTAAGGCTTAAAGAATTTTTCTTTATATATAATTTTGAAAATTATTAGTTTATATTAACTTAAAACCTTAATAATTTTATATATAAAAAAAAGTTCTTAAAATTAAACCTCAAAAAGAAATAAAAGAAGAAAAAATTAATGGATAAAAAAATTTATTTTTAATTTTAATTTTAATTCATTTTAATTTTAAATAATTAAATATAAAAGAAGAAAATATAATTCGAATATAAAAAAAAAGTAAAATTAAGCTTATTATAATTATAATAAAAGTTAAATTATAATAATTATTATTTAATAAAAAATTAATAATAATTCATTTAGGAAAAAATCCAATAAATGGGGGTAATCCTCCTAATGATAAAAAATTAATTAATAATGATAGTTTAATTATATAATTAATATTAATAAAAAATATTTGATTAATAAAAAATATATTTATTATTGAAAATAAAAAGCATATAATTCTAACTATAAATGTGTATATAGAGAAATAAAAAATTCATAAATTTTCTCTAATTATAATAGCAGATATTATTCAACCTAAATTATTAATAGAAGAAAAAGCTAATAATTTTCGAATAGAAGTTTGATTAAATCCTCCAATAGCACCAATAATAGAATTTAAAATAATAATTATGATTAAAAAATTATTATTATAATAATAAGATAATAAAATTATAGGTGAAATTTTTTGTCAAGTTATTAGAATAAAATTATTAAATCATGATAATCCTTCTACAATATTAGGAAATCAGAAATGAAAGGGGGCTGATCCTATTTTTATTAGTAAAGAGGAATTAATTATGATTATTATATAATTATTTATTTCAAAATTTTTTATTAATATTATTTTAAGAATAATACAAAATAATAAGTTAATTGAAGCAATAGTTTGAGTTAAAAAGTATTTTAAAGAAGCTTCTGATGTAAGAATATTATTTGAATTATTAATTAAAGGAATAAATCTTAATAAATTAATTTCTAAACCAATTCAACACCCAAATCAAGAATTTGATGAAATTGAAATTAATGATCTAAAAAATAAAATAAATAAAAAAAGTATTTTATTAGAATTAAAATAATTAAAAATTTAAAATAGTAAATTAATTTTACAATAATAAATAATATAAATTTATTGTTATATTTTAGTGTATGATGCACAATAGTTTTTGATACTATTAGATATAGTTTAATTCTATAAAATATAATAAAGGTAGAAATTCTACTTAATTTACTCTATCAGAATAATCCTTTAATCAGGCACTTTATTTTTAAAAAAAAGGTATTTCCTTTATATTTGAGGTATGAACCCAAAAGCTTTATTTAGCTTATTTTTAA